TTACCAAAAACTTGAACATAAAATGGATACATTTAATGGAGAATCATTATCGACAGACATTGGTCCTTTCTTGACCTCTATCAGTGAATTAGCTAGGAAATCAACAACTGGTTTTAGTCTGAATTTTAAAAAGCTTGTTTTAATATCCGAACAAAGAAGATTTGATTCAGAAAATAAAACAAAATGTTTGAAATTTCTATTCGATGTAATTACAACTGATCCAAATAATCAAACAATTCAAAATAAATCTATTGGAATAGAAGAAATCGGTAAAAAGATTCCTCGACGATCATACAAATTGATCAATTCTTTTGAAGAGCGGGAGGAGGAAAATGAGGAAGAATCAACAGAAAATCATGGGATTCGTTCAAGAAAAGCCAAACGTGTGGTAATTTATACTGATAAGGCGGATCCGGATCAGAATACCAATACTGATACTAGTACCAGTACTAATAGTGATCAAGCAGAAGAGTTGGCTTTGGTACGTTACTCGCAACAATCAGATTTTCGTCGGGATATAGTAAAAGGATCCATGCGCGCTCAAAGACGTAAAATAGTTATTTGGGAAATGTTTCAAGCGAATGTGCATTCCCTGCTTTTTTTGGACAGAATAGACAAAACTTTTTTTTTTTCTTTTGATATCTCCCGAACAATGAATCTAATTTTTAGAAATTGGATAGATACAGGACCGAAATTCAAAACTTCGGATTCTGAGGAGGAAGAGGCAAAAGAAAAGGCAAAAAAAATTGCAGATAAAAAAAACGAGAATGAGAGGATAGCAATAGCAGAAACTTGGGATACTATTATATTTGCTCAAGCAATAAGAGGTACTATGTTAGTAACCCAATCGATTCTTAGAAAATACATCATATTGCCTTCATTGATAATAGCTAAAAACCTCGGCCGTATGTTCTTATTTCAATTCCCCGAGTGGTACGAGGATTTGAAGGAGTGGAATAGAGAAATGCATGTTAAATGCACCTATAATGGTGTTCAATTATCAGAAACAGAATTTCCGAAAAACTGGTTAACAGATGGTATTCAGATAAAAATCCTATTTCCTTTCTGTCTGAAACCCTGGCGCAAATCCAAACTACGATCCCATCATAGAGATCCAATCCAAAAGAAAGGGAAAACAGAAAATTTTTGTTTTTTAACAATCTGGGGAAGGGAAACCGAACTACCTTTTGGTTCTGCCCGACAACAACCTTCCTTTTTTGAACCTATTTATAATGAATTCGAAAAAAAAAAGAGAAAAGTGAAAAAAAAATGTTTTCTAGTTCTAAGAGTTTTCAAAGAAAAAACAAAACGGTTTATAAAGGTCTCAAAAGAAAAAACAAGATGGATTATCAAAACGGTTCTATTTTTAAAAAGAATAATAAAAGAGTTTGCAAACGTAAATCCAATTTTCTTATTTGTATTGAAGAAAGTATATGAACCGAATGAAAATGGAAAAGATTCCATAATTATAAGCAGTACTAAAACTGTTCCTGAATCGACCATTCGAATTAGATTCATGGATTGGGCAAATTATTCACTGACAGAAAAAAAAAGGAAAGATCTGTCCGATAGAACAACCCTAATCAGAAATCAAATAGAAAGGGGTGCAAAAGACAAAAGAAAAATATTTCTAACTCCGGATATAAATATTAGTCCTAACGATACAAGTTGTGGTGATAAAAGATCGGAATCGCAGAAACATATTTGGCAGATATCAAAAAGAAGAAGTAACAGATTCATATTCATACGCAAATGGCACTATTTTTTGACATTTTTCAACGAAAGAATATACATACATATCTTTCTATGTACTGTTAATGTTTCTAGAGTCAATGTACAACTTTTTCTTGAATCAACAAAAAAGATTATCGATAAATACATTCACAATGATGAAAAAAATAAAGAAGGGATTGATGAAACAAATCAAAAAAAAATTCACTTTATTTCGACTATAAAAAAGTCTCTTTCTAATATTAGTAATAATAAATCAAAGATTTCTGGTGACCTATATTCCTTTTCACAAGCATCTGTATTTTACAAATTATCACAAATCCAAGCTATTAATAAGAAGTATCATTTGAGATCTCTACTTCAATATCGCGAAGCATATCTTATTCTTAAGGATAGAATCAGGAATTTTTTTGGAACACGAAGAATATTAGATTCCAAATCAAGGCATAAAAAACTTCCGAATTCTGGAATGAATGAATGGAAAAACTGGTTAAGGGGTCATTATCAATACAATTTATCTCAGGCTAGGTGGTCTAAATTAGTACCGCAAAAATGGCGAACTAGGGTCAATCGGCGTCGTACGATTCAAAATAAAGACTCAAAAAAGAATTCATATGAAAAAGCCCAATTCATTCATTACGAGAAAAAAAATGATTATGAAGTGAATTCATTGACGAGCAAAAAAGAAAAATTAAAAAAAAACTACAGATATGATCTTTTTTCATATAAATATATTAATTATGGGGATAGGAAAGACTCATATATTTATCCATCCTCATTACAAGTAAACGAGGACCGAGAGATTCCATATAATTACAACACACCTAAAATTGAACCATTTTATGTACTGGGGGATATATCTATTGGTGATTATCTAGGAGAAGAGTATATTATTGGTACGGGTAAAAGTACGGATAGAAAATATTTGGAGTGGAAAATTTTCGATTTATTTCTTAGAAAGAATATCGATATTGAGTCCTGGACCGATACGGATACCGGGACCAACATTAATAAAATGACTAAGACCGAGACTGATTATTATCAAATGATTGATAAGAAAGATCTTTTCTATCTCACGATTCATCAAGAAATCAACCCACCCAATCAAAAAAAAAACTTTTTTTTGATGGGAATGAATAAAGAAATGCTATATCGTCCCATATTAAATACGAAATCTTGGTTCTTCTCAGAATTTGTGCCACTTTATGATGCATATAAGATCAAACCGTGGATTATACCAATCAAATTACTTCTTTTCATTTTTAATGGAAATGAAAACATTAGTGAAAACAAAAACATTAATGGAAATCAAGAAAAGGATCTTCGTATATCATCTAATCAAAAAGAATATCTTGAATTAAAGAATCGAAATCAAGAAGAAAAAGAACAGCTCGGCCACGGAAATATTGGCTCAGACGCACGAAAACGACAAAAAGATTTTGAAAAGGATTACACGGAATCAGACATTCAAAAACGTGAAAAGAAAGGACAACCCGAGAGTAACAAGAAAGCAAAACTAGAGTTATTCCTGAAAAAATATTTGCTTTTTCAATTGAGATGGGATGATCCTTTGAATCACAGAATTTTCAATAATGTTAAGGTATATTGTTTCCTGCTTAGACTAATAAATGCAAAGGAAATTGCTATATCCTCTATTCAAGGAGGAGAAATGCACCTGGATGTAATGTTAATTCAGACGAATCTAACTCTTCCAGAATTGATAAAAAAGGGAATATTGATTCTCGAACCAGTACGTCTGTCTATAAAATGGGATAGACAATTTATTATGTATCAAACCATAGGTATCTCATTGGTCCATAATAATAAATGCCAAACTAATGGAAGATATCGAGAAAAAAGATATGTTGATGAGAATTATTTCAATGGATCCATTGTACAACATAAAAAGATGCTTGTGAATAGAGACGAAAATCATTATGATTTGCTTGTTCCTGAAAATATTCTATCCCCTAGGCGTCGTAGAGAATTGAGAATTCTAATTTGTTTCAATTCCGGAAATAGGAATGTTATGGATAGAAATCCGGTATTTTTCAATGACAACAATGTAAGGAACTGGGGGCAATTTTTGGATGAGGACAAGCATATTGATACAGATATAAATAAATTCATTCAATTCAAATTGTTTCTTTGGCCCAATTATCGATTAGAGGATTTAGCTTGTATGAATCGCTACTGGTTTGATACCAATAATGGCGGCCGTTTCAGTATGTCAAGGATACATATGTATCCACGATTCGGAATTAGTTGATGGTTGGTACATTTCCTATATATCAGGTGTCGGGTCTGGTATATGAATGTACACACACGCTGTGTTACATTCTAATACATGATACCGATTCAATAACGTCTCAATTGGATTGAATCTAGAAATGATTCGGCAGAATCTTCTTAGGTCAAAATAATTTTCTTTTGTGGGTACAGAAATTGCCCTTCTATCGAATCAAATTACAAATTGTACTTACAATTCGTTTGAATTTAATTTTGATTTGATTTGATAGAATAAAGTAATATATGAATAAATCCAGATTATTATTATTGGGTGTATCAGATCAAAATAACTGGCATTATTATTATTCCTGATTGGTAAAATCCATATCTGTGGAAAAAAAAAAAGAGAGAAATTTTATTTTTATGGTTATGGTCAAAAATTCATTCATCTCAGTTATTCCGAAAGAAGAAAAAAACAAAGGGTCTGTTGAATTTCAAGTAATCAGTTTCACCAATAAGATACAGAGACTTACTTCACATTTTGAATTGCACAGAAAAGATTATTTATCTCAGATAGGTTTGCGGAAAATTCTGGGAAAACGTCAACGACTGCTGGCTTATTTGTCAAAGAAAAATAGAGTGCGTTATAAAAAATTAATTGATCAATTAGATATTCGGGAACCAAAAACTCGTTAATTTGAAGATTATTTGAATTCTTTGGTTTATTAGATCTTGAATTTTGATGAACCTCATTTATTTCGTTTTCGGCAATTCATAGAATAATGGATCGGAGAAGAAAACATATGAATGTACCGGCTACAAGAAAAGACCTCATGATAGTTAATATGGGTCCTCACCACCCATCAATGCATGGTGTTCTTCGACTTATCGTTACTCTAGATGGTGAAGATGTTATTGACTGCGAACCCGTATTGGGTTATTTACACAGAGGGATGGAAAAAATTGCGGAAAACCGAACAATTATACAATATCTTCCTTATGTAACACGTTGGGATTATTTAGCTACTATGTTCACAGAGGCAATAACGGTAAATGCACCAGAACAATTAGGAAATATTCAAGTACCCAAAAGAGCCAGCTATATCAGAGTAATTATGCTGGAGCTGAGTCGTATAGCTTCTCATTTATTATGGCTTGGACCTTTTATGGCAGATATCGGTTCACAGACTCCCTTCTTCTATATTTTCAGAGAAAGGGAATTGCTATATGACCTATTCGAAGCTGCCACAGGTATGCGAATGATGCATAATTATTTCCGTATCGGGGGAGTCGCTGCTGATCTACCTCATGGCTGGATAGATAAATGTTTGGATTTCTGCGATTATTCTTTAACAGGAATTGTTGAATATCAAAAGCTTATTACGCAAAATCCCATTTTTTTGGAACGAGTTGAAGGGGTGGGCATTATTGGTGGGGAGGAAGCAATAAATTGGGGTTTATCAGGACCAATGCTACGAGCTTCCGGAATCCAATGGGATCTTCGTAAAGTTGATCATTATGAGTGTTACGATGAATTCGATTGGGAAGTCCAGTGGCAAAAAGAAGGAGACTCATTAGCTCGTTATTTAGTACGAATCAATGAAATGACGGAATCCATAAAAATTATTCAACAGGCTCTAGAAGGAATTCCGGGGGGGCCCTATGAGAACTTAGAAGTTCGACGCTTTGATAGAGCAAGTGATTCCGAATGGAATGGTTTTGAATATCGATTCATTAGTAAAAAGCCTTCTCCCACTTTTGAATTGTCGAAACAAGAACTTTATGTGAGAGTAGAAGCCCCAAAGGGAGAATTGGGAATTTTTCTGATAGGGGATAATAGTGTTTTTCCCTGGAGATGGAAAATTCGTCCACCTGGTTTCATCAATTTGCAAATTCTTCCTCAGCTAGTTAAAAGAATGAAATTGGCTGATATCATGACGATACTAGGTAGTATAGATATCATTATGGGAGAAGTTGATCGTTGAAATGATAATTGACACGACAGAAGTACAAGCTATCAATTCTTTTTCCAGATCGGAATCCTTAAAAGAGGTCTATGACCTCTTATGGCTGCTTGTCCCTATTTTTACTCCTGTATCGGGAATCACAATAGGCGTACTCGTGATTGTGTGGTTAGAAAGAGAAATATCTGCAGGGATACAACAACGTATCGGGCCTGAATATGCCGGCCCCTTGGGAATTCTTCAAGCTCTAGCAGATGGGACCAAACTACTTTTGAAAGAGGATCTTCTCCCATCTAGAGGAGATGTTCGTTTATTCAGTATGGGGCCATCTATAGCGGTCATATCAATTCTACTAAGCTATTTAGTAATTCCTTTTGGCTATCGCCTTGTTCTAGCCGATCTCAGTATAGGCGTTTTTTTATGGATCGCTATTTCCAGTATTGCTCCTATTGGACTTCTTATGTCAGGATATGGATCGAATAATAAATATTCCTTTTCAGGTGGTCTACGAGCTGCTGCTCAATCTATTAGTTATGAAATACCATTAACTCCGTGTGTGTTATCAATATCTCTACGTGTGATTCGTTGGAACATGAACCTTTACCCCTTTCCTTTATTTCCAGGAAAGGGGTTGGATGTGTTGAATAGATACCTTTCTCTTTTTATTCATCATTCGGGTCGATGAGTTAAACCAGATAGTTATATGAGTGAAACAAAACAGCTTATGAATTTGCAGTAAGAAGATTGATTCTCATTCCCTATGTACGAGAGTAAAGTGGAAGTAAACATAAGCGGTCGAAGCTGTTTACCCCAAGATTGGTTGATTAGTCATCATGACTTGAAGCGGGTGCAAAAGATCAACTGTATGGAGTTTCTACTATTGTATTGTATGTTGTTGTATGTTGTATGTATTACCATATCGGGGATCAATCAAAAATGAGTGGACGGTTAGGAACACGAAGGTACACAAAGGATTAGTGATGAAGATAATGTAAGGTATCCAAAGGGATATTTCTGCATAACATAAAAGGAATCATAATGAGGGCTTTAAGTTCGTAGAAATGATCAAGCAGTACTTCCTCATGATTCCGATCCAGAGTATGCTTCTATCCACTGATTAAATAAATGACTGTCGAGAACGAAGTAATCCTTTGATTTTCTTTTTTAGAAACCCCCCTTCTGAGTGAGAAAGAAGAACAGGAACGAAAGAAATGGAATGCAATAGGAAAACTGAATAATAAGAGATCTTTGTTTATTCTTTCTTTCCTCAATCCTATCCATATTCATACGGATAGAATTCTTATAATGATTTATCAACTATAACTCATGAATTAGTGTCTAATTATTTTTCGTACGAAAAGTATGGGTCGAAATATCTATTGAAACAACGAGCATTTTATTGAAGGATTAAGTTATTACTGAACTAAAAGAATTCTAAGTCTAATTAGAAAATAAAGGATGAGATCAATTCGGAAGCGCTTTTTTTTATTATGGCGGACGGAATTCCATTGGTCTAATTCGGGACTCTTCGGTACATCGTTACTCTAATCTACACTACAAACATGCCGAGATAATAATGAACCAGTCCTTAGATTTATTTGTGGCCATCGAGGAGCCGTATGAAGCTGAGGTCTCATGTGCGGTTCTGGAATAGCGATGGGAATAGTGATGTTATCATCGACTATGATTATCTAACAGTTCAAGTACAGTTGATATAGTTGAGGCACAGTCAAAATATGGGTTTTGGGGGTGGAATCTGTGGCGTCAACCTATAGGGTTTATAGTTTTTCTAATTTCTTCCCTAGCGGAATGTGAAAGATTACCTTTTGATTTACCAGAAGCAGAGGAGGAATTAGTAGCAGGTTATCAAACCGAATATTCAGGTATTAAATCTGGTTTATTTTACGTTGCTTCTTACCTAAATCTACTAGTTTCTTCATTATTTGTAACAGTTCTTTACTTGGGCGGGTGGAATTTCTCTATTCCGTACATATTCATTTCTGAACCTTTTGAAATAAATAAAACAGGTGGAGTCTTTGGAATGACAGTTGGTATCCTTATTACATTAGCTAAAGCTTATTTGTTCCTGTTCATTCCTATCACAACAAGATGGACTTTACCTAGGATGAGAATGGACCAGCTATTAAACCTTGGGTGGAAATTTCTTTTACCTATTTCTCTAGGTAATCTATTATTAACAACTTCTTCCCAACTTGTTTCGCTATAACAAAATATGATATTCTAGATTCATAACCTATCTAGAGCAAGAGAAAGAAACATCAAACTATTCATGGATATCCACGATATGTTCCCTATGGTGACTGGGTTCATGAATTATGGTCAACAGACAATACGAGCTGCAAGGTATATTGGTCAAAGTTTCATGATTACCTTATCTCACGTGAATCGTTTACCTGTGACTATTCAATATCCTTATGAAAAATCGATCACATCGGAGCGTTTTCGTGGTCGAATCCATTTTGAATTTGATAAATGCATTGCTTGTGAAGTATGTGTTCGGGTATGCCCCATAGATCTACCCGTTGTTCATTGGAGATTGGAAACGGATATTAGAAAGAAACGATTGCTTAATTATAGTATTGATTTTGGAATCTGTATATTTTGTGGTAATTGTGTCGAGTATTGTCCAACAAACTGTTTATCAATGACTGAAGAATATGAACTTTCCACTTATGATCGTCACGAATTGAATTATAATCAAATTGCTTTGGGCCGGTTACCAATGTCAGTAATTGGAGATTACACAATTCGAACAATTACGAATTCGACTCCAATCAAAATAATCGGGGGTAAACCTCTTGATTCAAAAACGATTACCAATTACTAAGATTCCGTTTTGATCTAAAGTAAAGAAAGGAGTGAGGCTTCTTTCATTTTGCTAGGTCAGTAAATAACTATTGATTGGTGAGAATCAAGGCTTGATTTTGATTTAGAATGGATTCATAGATCTGTGATGATTTCAAAATATACAATTTCGAACTACTCTTTCAGATACAGTAGCGGGATTGATCCAATAACTGTATCTATATAAATCTACACCCCTTTAGGATTCAATTAGGAACGTATCATATACAAGAAAAAAAAATAAGGTAACCTCTTTTTTCTTGGATCGGTTAGTAAGTTTATGAAATATTTCGATTTATTTATCTCTTTTTTTACACATAATGGATTTACCTGGACCAATACATGATATTCTTTTAGTATTTCTGGGATCGGGTCTTATATTAGGAGGTCTGGGGGTGGTCTTACTTACCAACCCAATTTATTCTGCTTTTTCATTGGGACTGGTTCTTGTTTGTATATCCTTATTCCATATTCCATCTAACTCCTATTTTGTAGCTGCTGCACAGCTCCTTATTTACGTAGGAGCTGTAAATGTTTTAATCCTATTTGCTGTGATGTTCATGAATGGTTCAGAATATTACAACGATTTCTATCTTTGGACCGTTGGGGATGGGGTCACTTCGCTGGTTTGTACAAGTATTCTTTTTTCACTAATTACTACTATCTCGGATACGTCGTGGTACGGGATTGTTTGGACTACAAGATCAAATCAGATTATAGAGCAGGACCTAACAAATAACGTTCAACAAATTGGGATTCATTTATCAACAGATTTTTACCTTCCATTTGAACTCATTTCTATAATTCTTTTAGTTGCTTTGATAGGTGCAATTGCTATGGCCCGGCAGTAAAGTAATTAAGTAATAAATACTTAGATCCAAAATAAAATAAATAAAGTCTTGTTTTGTTCTATGTTATCACATCCATTTTCCTTCAGTTCCATTTTCATATTCTATTGTTCATATATGAAATTGAAAGGGGTTTAGTTCGATCCATTACTAATACCTTACTTTGTTTCGTACTTAATTTATATTCTAATCAAATCGGTGAAATTGTTGTTCATATTGAAATGAATCAAGATTGATGAGGGGTTGGTCAATGATGACCGAACATGTACTTATTTTGAGTGCCTATTTATTTTCTATCGGTATTTATGGATTGATCACAAGTCGAAACATGGTTAGAGCACTTATGTGTCTTGAACTTATACT